TTTGTTCCTTGTCTATGCATAATTGTATGTTATTCAATAGATAAATAGAAAATTCCTAAAATTCTTTATAGAAATAATAGAAATAAGGTTTGTTTATGCTATTGACTTCGTAATAGAAAATAAGGATCTTGGGAAAGTTTGAATCAATGGGGTCCAATATAAAAAGTAATGAAAGAAATTTTTGATTATATTCACACAATTCCATTATATGGAAAATCTGAAATCCTTTTCATTATTCATTTTTTTTTTTGTTCGAACCCTTTCATTCATTTCAAGTAATTTATTGGTCATACAAAAAATATACTACATACTACATATAGTAGATATGTATTTGATGAAAGAAACAGAACATAGTTGGAACAATCAATATTTATGATACAACTCAACCGTTGTTGCATTAGATCCAAAACAAAGCTTCCCTCTTGACCGAACTAGAAAACAAAATGGAATTCCTTGATATGGGAAGACAAAATATAGAATAGAGCCTAAAAAGATAATGAAAGTTGCTCTTCGAGTTGGACCCGAAATACAAAATGAAAATAAAGGTTTTACTTTTTCGATAGATCACGGGACACCTTTTTCTTCTCATTCAAGATATTATGGACAATTAACCAACCTATTACTGGACTGAACCGAACCCAATGAGTTAAAAGAAGTATAAAATGAAGGAAAAAAGTAAAAGATGGTAGCAAATTGTTTGCTACAAAATGGATTAGATGCTTTGGAACTAAACTTATTCTGTCAATTGGGTTTTTCTTACTGTTGTATTTGAGAAAAATAGAAACTTAGGGAAGTGTTTTATCAACAACATATGTAGCAAAAGAAAATATCTAATTTAGTTCTTTCATGCCTACTATAACTAGTTATTTCGGTTTTCTATTGGCTGCTTCAACTATAACCCCAGCTCTCTTGATTGGTTTGAACAAGATACGACTTATTTAAAATGAATTGAATGCACAATTCAGAAAAATGAATATTTCTCCGAGGTTTTGGGTATTCTAGGTTCCTTCCCGCGTCAGTTGTTAACTCTTGGTCATTGAGATTCGCGGACAATTCAGATTACTATTTAGGGAGAGATCTTACCTTTCTTTTTATACTATTAAACAAAACAAATTAAACAAATCAAAATGATTGAAGTTTTTCTATTTGGAATCGTCTTAGGTCTAATTCCTATTACTTTAGCAGGATTATTTGTAACTGCATATTTACAATACAGACGCGGTGATCAGTTGGACCTTTGATTGAATCAGATTTTCTTTTTTGATTGACCTCCCGTAAGGAGGAGGTCAAATTCAAGTTGGAATTCAACTGTGTTTTGTTCCGTTTTTTTATTGCTGCGATTCGACATAACATAAATGGAATCACGCTCTGTAGGACTTGAACCTACGACATCGGGTTTTGGAGACCCGCGTTCTACCGAACTGAACTAAGAGCGCTTTCTTATGGCAGGAGATATAATTGTAACGAAAAAGATTCTGTCCAATTTGAATCGATTTCACTCAATTAATCTCTCGTTACTGCCCATAGGAGAAGTAATAGGTAGGGATGACAGGATTTGAACCCGTGACATTTTGTACCCAAAACAAACGCGCTACCAAGCTGCGCTACATCCCTTTTCAAGATTGTTGTACAGTGTCATTGTACAAAATCTATGTCTTGTTTTCCACATCGTTATTTTATCCTCTATCTATAATACAATTTTCTTGTAATTTCTTATTTTTGGTTTCATATAATAAAAGAATTATATACATCTGAAAACCTAATGTAAAAAAAAAATACAAATGATCTTGAACTACAGCATCTGACCATACATGTATTACAATAAAGAAGGAGGATTTTCAATGCGAGATATAAAAACATATCTCTCCACGGCACCTGTTCTAACGACTCTATGGTTTGGGTCTTTAGCGGGTTTATTGATAGAAATTAATCGTTTATTCCCAGATGCTTTGTCATTCCCCTTTTTTTAATTCTGGTTATTGATATGCGAAAAAATAAAGAAAATTTTGGATACAATTATACGCGATGTGACTAAAACTCCGTCCCCCCTTTTTTCATTCAGTTCTTTAGGATAGGAAGGAAAGAGAAAGTGTATTGAACCTCAGCCAAAATCTGGTGAATCTAAGATCCTATTTTGGAGAACAGAAATGGAAAGGGGAGTCCCGTCTAGGGCAGTCTGTACGAAATCAATCATAGCATAGAAAGAGGATCTTAAAATGAAATGCTAGGATTAGAATAGGAATAATTGATAGTTAGAAAAAAATTGTATTACTTACATTATTACTATGTATTCTATTCATAAGAAATGGAATTTCTAGTTATTCTATTGGTTTTTTGTTATTTTCATATTCTTTGGTTCGGATCGAAAATAGAAGAGTGAAGTCAATTCCAAAATGGAAAGGAGGCTCATGGCCAAGGGTAAAGATGTCCGAGTTATAGTTATTTTGGAATGTACCTGTTGTGTTCAAAATGGTGTTAATAAAGAATCGCCGGGCATTTCTAGATATATTACTCAAAAGAATCGACACAATACACACAGTCGATTAGAATTGAGAAAATTTTGTCGCTATTGTCACAAGCATACGATTCATGGGGAAATAAAGAAATAGATCGAGCAGAACGTGTGTTCAATCTTTCCAATCCAAGGGCTAGGACAGGAAAAGGAAGAACTTCACATATATATAATATAAAAATAAAACCTTATTTTGGTCGGATCTGAAATGAATAAAAAAAAAATAGAATTTTAGAGATAAGGAATAAACCATGGATAAATCCAAGCAACCTTTTCGTAAATCCAAGCGGTCTTCTCGTAGACGTTATCCCCCAATTGAATCGGGGGATCGAATTGATTATAGAAACATGAGTTTAATTAGTCGATTTATTAGTGAACAAGGAAAAATATTATCTAGACGGGTGAATAAATTGACCTTGAAACAACAACGATTAATTACTATTGCTATAAAACAAGCTCGTATTTTATCTTTGTTACCTTTTCTTAATAATGAGAAACAATTTGAGAGAGCCGAGTCCAACCCTAGAACTACAGGTCCTAGAACCAGAAATAAATAGGCATCCCCTCAATTGACTCAAAACTCCAATCGGAACTCAAGCTCATATTGATGTTTGAAAAAAAAAAAGATATATTTTATATTGATTGAAAGATATTCGTTCATTCTTATTAATTTCTCTTAATTTATTTTTCTTTGATCTTCCCGGAGAACGGACTCCGGGGAATTCTTTTTCAATCGCTTCTATTTCTATATAGAAATATTACTTTAGAATCTCCTTTATTTGAGAATCTTGTTGGAAATAATGGAAAGACAATTCCTATTTGATATAGCGATTTGTGCAAGTATTTTACGATTAAGAAGCAATCGCTTCTTGTACAGATTGTGTATTAATAGACTATAACTAAGGAATACCTTATTCTCACGAGTTACTGCATTTATCCGAGTGATCCACAAACGACGAAAATCCCTCTTTTGCCTGCCCCTATCTCGATGAGAGGAGACCAAAGCTCTCATTTTCTGTTGAGTAATGGTTCGAGTAAGTCTTGAATGAGCCCCTATAAAGGTTGATGCAAATAAACGAATTTTTGTTCGACGTCTCCGAGCTATATATCCTCGTTTAACTCTGGTCATTGAATCAAATTAAACTTTAATGAATAACTAATTGATTTCTCTTCTTTCAGTCATCCTTTTATTCCCCGGTTGATTAATAACAAAACGGATTATTCCAATATATAAAATATAAATTCCAATGGCTTTTGCTACTATGACCTTCCCGACCACGATTTTATTCCATTTTACTTGGAAATTAAGAAATTTTATCGATACTAAATAAATCCAAATAGTGGGTTCCATCGTTTCTATGGTTATTTCATAAACGGTGAGGTCCTCTCTATACACCGGAGCCTCTTCTTTTATTTAATCAAATGTTATTGTGAACTTGTATAGTTCACGCTCTTTGGCTCTACCTATCAATTATACAATATATAGTTAGTTTTTTTCACAAAAAAGTTATCCATACAGTGACGGCATTTAATTATGAAAGTTGGCTGGGTAGCTGACCTTATTAGTCCGTTCTTTCAAGAATAAGAACATCACTTTTTGCTTCTTTTCTTTATAGTACTATTTCCTCCGCTTAATGGATAACTATTTGCTACCAATGGGGAATTTATTCTCATCTCAAATGGGGTCGGTTGGATTTGCACCAACAGAAACCATAAATTCGAAACACAAAAAATATAGGTATATGATAGATCCTCATTTTTAGGTAGTAAATTACTTTCTTCCACTCCATCTATCCTATTCATTGTTACTGGTGATTGGGACTGGAAAAAAAAATTGTTTCATTTATTCGAACTCATGATCTAAACGAGTCGCACATACACCCTAGTACATGTTCCTCGACGCTGAGGGCATCCTCGAAGAGCGGGGGATTTCGTGACATTTCTTATTGGCTGTCTTGTGTTTCTAATAAGTTGTTTAATAGTTGGCATGTCGTATATATAGATATAATAGTTTGGTTTAGATCGATCTTAACCCGATGATTGATGATTATGAATTATTTCTATTCAATATCAAATCACGAAAAATTCGAATTATGGTTTGAAATGGAATCCTGGATTGAAATTACACGGAATCCCCAGTATTTTTCTTTTCAACCGCTACAAGATCCACAATGCCATGAGCTTGGGCTTCTGTTGCTGACATAAAAACATCTCTTTCCATATCTTCGGATATAACCCATAAAGGATTGCCCGTTCTTTGTACATAAACCTTTGTAAGGGTTTCGCGAAGTTTCAGTAGTTCTTCCGCTTCCAGGATAAATTCTCCCACTTGTGCCTCAAAAAAAGAACTAGCAGGTTGGTGAATCATAACCCTGATAATATTGATATAACATCATACATGAACAGTTCTTCTATCTCGCACGATTGGGCTAAAGTAAGGGATAAAAAAAAGAAGAAGAAAAAAAGAGAATTGAACAACCGTACAGGCATATTTTGTTCATTGCATACGGCTCCGCAATGGAATTGAATTTTTCATTCTATCGAAGAAAGAAATAGGATCCTTCCGATCCAAATCGTTGAATGATCCATTTACCACCCTTCCTTTCGTATCGTAGGAAAAAAAATACTATGATGGTTCTGTTGCTTTCCATATTTATTTCGTCTTTGATTTAGCAATTCCAAAGTTTCTTTTTAATACGATCAAAATAAGTAAAAGTGATCATTTTAGGACTCCACATAAATATGAAGTAACGAGACTTTTAGTGTGGAAGAAAAAAGGGTTTGTGACGCTGAAATGTACTCCCGACACATAAGATAAAATCGGAAATCACTTTTGTTTCATACTACTATTTCGATACAAAATTTCATGTTAGGAAAAAAAAATGGATTATTCATATCGAATTCGAAGTGCCATGCTATTATTACTTATTCTTTATATTCGATATGGCGAAGGCATAGTCTTATTCTTTTTTTTTTCAAATAAAAACTTCAATGGCGCCAAGCGTGAGGGAATGCTAGACGTTTGGTAATTTCTCCTCCGACCAGAATGAAAGATCCCATTGAAGCGGCTAATCCCATGCATATTGTATGTATATCAGGCGACACAAATTGCATAGTATCATAAATGGCTATTCCTGGTATTACCCATCCTCCGGGAGAGTTTATAAACAAATAAAGATCCTTAGTATCATCTTCTATACTGAGATATACCATGAGACCAACAAGTTGATTCGAGATTTCACTATCAACCTCTTGCCCTAAAAAAAGTAATCTTTCTCGATGAAGTCGGTTGATTAGGACAAAATAGTATCCCTTATGAACCGTACGTGCACCTTTGGATGCATACGGTTCAAAAATAAAATTGCGAAAAAAGAATCAATGTGTCGATTCCATTCCTATCTCTTTTTTTTTAACAGATTTCTGTTTTTCTAATGAAGGAGTTTTTCTTCCATCTTTTCAAAAAACATGAGTTTTGGCCCTTCCCTAAAAAAAAATAATTTACTGAACTTAATGAACTAACCTTTCATTGATGTATTGTTTCGTCGAGATTCAAATCACGATGTCATTTTCTTGTTCCTGAATGGGTCCTTTCAATTCTTTTAGGTTCATGTTCTACTCCGGGTAAAGATCTGTCCGAATTCTATTTGCACATATAGGGCAAATGATCTCAGTACCGCCTCTTTTTGCTATGACTTTTTTTTTCAATTTGTTTCATGCCTTCCCCAAAATTATTCAATGGGCTCATCATACTGGTTAGCAGGGCAGTTTCAGATTGCCCTTAAAATACGTATAAGAATCGTCGTGGTAATCGTACATATATTACCAATTTGGTATTTTCTGAACGGAGCCTGGATACTTTATTAGTCCAAGTCAACCATAAATTCTTCTAATTGATAATAGTTATTCTCAATATCAATTGATATAATTTCACTTCACACTCCGAATTATTGATGGTTCAATCAATACAATATTTCATTTCTTGGTCGAAACGTAGGATATCTCGATCGGGGGAGAAAACGGGGAAATCCCGTATGACCCAATATGTTTGACAAGTCGCACTATACGTCAACCCAAACTGCATCTTCCTCTCCAGGACTCCGAAAAGGTACTCTTGGAACACCAATGGGCATTAAATTTAAGAAACAAATTAAGTACTATACTTCACTTTAATATGGAAACGTAAGAATGGGTTTATTGTCTTCATCATTTTTTTTTCTGTTTATTATCTATTTATACATAGATTGAAGGTTGATATGGGAAGACAAAATAAATACAAATTTTAACGAACAGGTCCGCTGATCGTTCGAATAATGAATTAAGTATCTGTGCATTCCTTCCTCTAAAACGGGACCAATCCTCCCATTGCGTATTGGTACTTATCGAGTATAGAATAGATCTGTTTCTCTTTGTTCTTACGAACAGAATTCCTCCGTTATTTTCAACGGACATAGAATAAATAGTAACCCTTTCTCATACGGAATCCACTGAAAAGGTTAGGTACATAGTATAAGTTTCAATGCGATAAAGTTACATAGTAACCATTTTTCTTTACTAAAGGGGTATTTCCATGGGTTTGCCTTGGTATCGTGTTCATACTGTTGTATTGAATGATCCCGGTCGATTGCTTTCTGTCCATATAATGCATACAGCTCTAGTTTCTGGTTGGGCTGGTTCGATGGCTTTATACGAATTGGCTGTTTTTGATCCCTCTGACCCTGTTCTTGATCCAATGTGGAGACAGGGGATGTTCGTTATACCCTTCATGACTCGTTTAGGAATAACCAATTCGTGGGGTGGTTGGAGTATTTCAGGAGGAACTATAACGAATCCGGGTATTTGGAGTTATGAAGGCGTGGCAGGGGCACATATTGTGTTTTCTGGCTTGTGTTTCTTGGCAGCCATCTGGCATTGGGTATATTGGGATCTAGAAATATTCTGTGATGAACGTACGGGAAAACCTTCTTTGGATTTGCCCAAGATCTTTGGAATTCATTTATTTCTCTCAGGAGTAGCTTGTTTTGGCTTTGGCGCATTTCATGTAACAGGCTTATATGGTCCTGGAATCTGGATATCCGATCCTTATGGACTAACTGGAAAAGTACAATCTGTAAATCCGGCGTGGGGCGCGGAGGGTTTTGATCCTTTTGTTCCGGGCGGAATAGCCTCTCATCATATTGCAGCGGGTACATTAGGCATATTAGCGGGCTTATTCCATCTTAGTGTCCGTCCGCCTCAACGCCTATATAAAGGATTACGCATGGGCAATATTGAAACTGTACTTTCTAGTAGTATTGCTGCTGTTTTTTTTGCAGCTTTCGTTGTTGCTGGAACTATGTGGTATGGTTCAGCAACTACCCCAATAGAGTTATTTGGTCCTACTCGTTATCAGTGGGATCAGGGATACTTCCAGCAAGAAATATATAGAAGAGTTGGCGCCGGACTAGCCGAAAATCTGAGTTTAGCGGAAGCTTGGTCTAAAATTCCTGAAAAATTAGCTTTTTATGATTACATTGGTAATAATCCGGCAAAAGGGGGCTTATTCAGAGCAGGATCAATGGACAGCGGAGATGGAATAGCTGTTGGGTGGTTAGGTCACCCCGTCTTTAGAGATAAAGAAGGTCGCGAACTTTTTGTACGCCGTATGCCTACTTTTTTTGAAACATTCCCGGTAGTTTTGGTAGATGGAGACGGAATTGTGAGGGCCGATGTTCCTTTTAGAAGGGCAGAATCCAAGTATAGTGTTGAACAAGTAGGTGTAACCGTTGAGTTCTATGGTGGTGAACTCAATGGAGTCAGTTATAGTGATCCTGCTACCGTGAAAAAATATGCTAGACGTGCTCAATTAGGTGAAATTTTTGAATTAGACCGGGCTACTTTGAAATCCGATGGTGTTTTTCGTAGCAGTCCAAGAGGTTGGTTCACTTTTGGGCATGCTACGTTTGCTTTGCTCTTTTTTTTCGGACATATTTGGCATGGTGCTAGAACCCTGTTCAGAGATGTTTTTGCCGGTATTGATCCCGATTTGGATGCTCAAGTGGAATTTGGAGCATTCCAAAAACTTGGGGATCCAACTACAAGGAAACAGGTAGTCTGATACAAGATCACTACGGTATCTTTCGACTCTATTTTTTTTTTTTGAATTGAATAGGGTAAGGTACCTAAAAAATCTTGGCTCGAATCACTCACTTTTCTTTATTTCCCATTTTTGATATGGTATGTTAAATAATCCAAAACGAATAGGTGTGGAAGCTATAATTGTAAACCACGATCGAATCTATGGAAGCATTGGTTTATACATTCCTTTTAGTTTCAACTTTAGGAATCATTTTTTTCGCTATCTTTTTTCGAGAACCACCTAAGGTTCCTACTAAAAAATGAAATGATTTTTCATTATCTTAACTGATGTTGAAGTAATGAGCCGACCAACAGGGTCGGCTCATTACTTCAATTAGTTTAGTCCCCGTGTTCTTCGAATGGATCTCTTAATTGTTGAGAGGGTTGCCCAAAAGCGGTATATAAGGCGTACCCAGTAAAGCTTACAAGTAAACCAGATATGGAGATGGCGACTAGGGTTGCTGTTTCCATTTTTAGAGAATTTCAAGATCACAATGGATCTACGATAAGATCGTTTATTTACAACTACAACGGAATGGTATACAAAGTCAACAGATCTCAACCAATAATTAAATAGGATTTATGGCTACACAAACCGTTGAGGGTAGTTCTAGATCTAGACCAAGACAAACTAACGTAGGGAGTTTATTGAAACCATTGAATTCAGAATATGGTAAAGTAGCCCCAGGCTGGGGGACTACACCACTTATGGGAATTGCAATGGCTCTATTTGCGATATTCCTATCTATTATTTTGGAAATTTATAATTCTTCCGTTTTATTGGATGGAATTTCAATGAGTTAGGTTCATAAGAATTAGGAAGTCCTAGTTTTTGATCAAAAAAAAATTACTTTACTTAAGACTCGGATTTTTTTTATAGAATATATCATTCTGGTAGTTCGACTGTGGAATTTATTTGTTTCGGTATTTCCGGAATATGAGCGTGTGACTTGTTATAATTGATCCTATTGATAATACAGAGACTGAGCCTGTCATCTCTATCAAGATGATTCTACCTCGTCGGATATTTATTCTAGTATCTGAAGCACGAAATATATAGAATAGATCAAGAAAAGAAATATTTGAACTATGATTCATACCTACTATTCAGACCTCGCGACCGGACTCAAAAACGAATTTAAGTTTTTTATAAATCAAACGATTTTTTTCTTCAGACTTCTTTTGTCCGAAAGACAGCTATTTCTCTAGATTTTGTTGAGTCATTACACCCACTCATTGAATAAGTGATGATCAAATGGTTTTTACTCAAAGAACCTTTGAGTTTAGCTTGGAACAAAATCATCGTGGTTCTAGTATGAATCTGAGGTTTTAATTGATTAATAGGGTCTCAACAAGAGAATTCCTATCAATAGT